CTGCTGGATCATCACTTATTCAATGACAGTGAATAGATAGAATGAAAAAAATTCAAAGAAACTTTTGCCCTTTGATCAAAATAAATATAAGCGGGGGCAGTTTAAAAGAATAAAAATCGTTCATTTTATTCTTCTAACTCTTTAAATTTTTTTTAGTCCGGTTGCGAGGTTTAAATAGAAATATTAAGTATGAATCATAGTTCTAATATTTCAGAATCTATTTTCTATATTCCGTGTTCCAGATACTAGAATAAATAAAATATCTGACGGGGTAAAGCAATCTCTATCAAGATGACGGATCCTTTTTATGTTCTGTATTATCAATAGGATCCATTATAACAAGTCACACACTCATATTCCGGAAATACAGAAACAAAGAAGTTTCACGGTCGAACTACCAAATCAAAGACTTAAATGCAAAACTTTACTTTACCTTCTCTTCAAAAAAACTAATTAATTGGTTCTTGTGAATCTAATTCTTAGCAATTTGGTCCAGTAAAATGGACGAATTATAAATCTCTAAAATAATAGAGAGAAATACCGCAAATAGAGCCATTGCAACACCCATAAAAGGAGTAGTTCCCCATCCAGGAGCTACTTTACCATATTCTGAATTCAATGGTTTCAATAAATCCCCTACAACAGTTCGTCTTGGACCAGATCTAGAACTACCCTCAACGGTTTGTGTAGCCATAAATCCTACTTTTTATTCATTGAGATCTGTTGACTTTGTATACCATTCCGCTGTAAATAAAGGATCTTACCCTATAGATCTAGATCCATTTTGGTCTTGATATTATATAATAATGGAAACAGCAACCCTAATTGCCATCTCTATATCTGGTTTAATTGTAAGTTTTACCGGGTATGCCTTATATACTGCTTTTGGGCAACCCTCTCAACAACTACGAGATCCATTCGAAGAACATGGGGACTAGTTGAAGTAATGAGCCCCCAATATTACGATATTGGAGGCTCATTGCTTCAATTGATATAATGACAAATCATTTAACCTTTTTAGTTGGAACTATAGGGGGTTCTCGAAAAAAGATAGCGAAAAAAATGATTCCTAAAGTCGAGACTAAGAGGAATGTATAAACCAATGCTTCCATAGATTTGATCGTGGTTTACAATTATAGCTTTCATACCTGTTTTGGGAGGATTATCTCCTGGATAAAGAAAAAGAAAGAACAAGAGTAAAACAAACTGCAATGATTCAAATAAAGATTTGATTTATTAAGTTCCCTATATCACTATCATAACAAAAAAAGTCGAATCGAAAAGGAACAAACGAATGTTCTTTCTATCAGACTGCCTGTTTTTTTGTGCTTGGATCTCCAAGTTTTTGGAATGCTCCAAATTCGACTTGAGCATCCAAATCTGGATCGATACCAGCAAAAACATCTCTGAACAAGGTTCTAGCACCATGCCAAATGTGCCCGAAAAAGAAGAGCAGAGCAAACGAAGCATGTCCAAAAGTAAACCAACCCCTTGGACTGCTACGAAAAACACCATCTGATTTTAAAGTAGCACGATCTAATTCAAAAATTTCACCCAATTGAGCACGTCTAGCATATTTTTTAACAGTAGCAGGATCACTATAACTGATTCCATTGAGTTCGCCACCATAGAATTCAACAGTTACACCTACTTGTTCGACACTATACTTCGATTCTGCCCTTCGAAAAGGAACATCAGCTCTAACAATTCCGTCTCCATCTACCAAAACAACCGGAAATGTTTCAAAAAAAGTAGGCATACGACGTACAAAAAGTTCACGCCCCTCTTTGTCTCTAAAGATAGGATGTCCTAACCAACCGACGGCTATTCCATCGCCATTGTCCATTGAGCCTGCTCTAAACAACCCCCCTTTTGCCGGATTATTCCCGATGTAATCATAAAAAGCTAATTTTTCAGGAATTTTAGACCAAGCTTCTGATAAACTTTGATTTTCGGCTAGCCCAGCACCAACTCTTCGATATATTTCTTGCTGGAAGTATCCCTGATCCCATTGATAACGAGTGGGACCGAATAATTCAATCGGGGTAGTTGCTGAACCATACCACATAGTTCCAGCAACAACAAAAGCTGCAAAAAATACAGCAGCGATACTACTGGAAAGGACGGTTTCAATATTTCCCATACGCAATCCTTTGTATAGACGTTGAGGTGGACGCACACTAAGATGGAAAAGACCCGCTAATATGCCTAATGTACCTGCTGCAATATGGTGAGAGGCTATTCCCCCCGGAACAAAAGGATCAAAACCTTCCACACCCCATGCGGGATTGACGGATTGTACCCTTCCTGTTAGTCCATAAGGATCGGACACCCATATTCCAGGACCAAACAATCCTGTTACATGAAATGCGCCAAAACCAAAACAAGCCACCCCTGCAAGAAATAAATGAATTCCAAAGATTTTTGGCAAATCCAACGAAGGTTTTCCAGTACGTTCATCACAAAAGATTTCTAGATCCCAATAGACCCAATGCCAGATAGCCGCCAAAAAGCACAAGCCCGAAAACACAATATGTGCCGCGGCCACACCTTCGTAACTCCAAATACCTGGATTCGTTATAGTCCCTCCTGTGATATTCCAACCACCCCAGGAATTGGTTATTCCTAAACGAGTCATGAAGGGTATAACGAACATACCCTGTCTCCACATTGGGTCAAGAACAGGGTCAGAGGGATCAAAAACTGCTAATTCATATAGAGCCATCGAACCGGCCCAACCAGCAACTAGAGCTGTATGCATTATATGGACAGAAAGTAAACGGCCGGGATCATTTAATACAACGGTATGAACACGATACCAAGGCAAACCCATGAAAATACCTCTTATATCAACAAAAAATAGACACTATGTAACTTTATTGCACTGTAAAAAACTATACTATGGACCCTTCCCTTTCAGTAAATTATCTTGCATAATCTCGCATAAAGAATTCATATTTGTTCTAGTTTTTTAGTAATAATGGAACATGGAACAATTATATTCATTCGTAGGAACAAAAAGAAGCAGATCTATTCTATACCCGATAAGTAACAATACGCAATGGTAGTGGGGGATGACTTTATTTTATATGAGTGTTTCTATTCTATATGGGTGTTTATATCAGTGAATGCAGACATATTCAAGAACGACCTATTCGTCAAAACTTTGCTTTATTCATTCCAATTTCCTCTTAATGTCTGGTTACCGCTATGGAAGGGCCTACCCCTGTTTCGGCTCTTATAAATGCCGCTACTAATGATTTTTAGCAAACAAAATAAATTCATTCTGTTTCACGTTCTCACACCAAAGCAAAGTAAGATAGAGAACTGCATCCTTTTCCATTTTATGCCAGTTGGTGTTCCAAAGGTACCATTTGTAGTTCCTGGAGATGAGGATGCATCTTGGATTGACTTATATAATCGCCTTTTTCAAGAAAGACTACTTTTTTTAGGTCAAGAGGTAAACAGTGAAATATCGAATCAACTTGTAGGTCTCATGATATATCTCAGTCTAGAGGACAAAACCAAAGATTTATATCTTTTTATAAATTCTCCGGGCGGAGATGTAATATCTGGAATGGCTATGTTTGATGCTATGCATTTTGTAGAAGCAGAAGTACAGACAGTATGCGTAGGATTAGCCGCTTCAATGGCATCTCTTCTTTTGGTAGGAGGAGAAATTACCAAACGTCTAGCATTCCCTCACGCTTGGCGCCAATGATTCTTAATTTCTAGAAAAAAAAAAGAAGACTATGCCTACACCAATATTAAGTAAAAAAAGCATGGCACTTCGAGTTCGATATGCAAAAATAATTTTTTTTTCAAAACCATTACATTAGATTATATATCGAAAGAGTAGTATGAAAAAGGGGTATTTACCATTTTATCTGATCTATCAGGAGCCTTTTTTAGTGTCACAATCTTTTTTTGTTTTCACACCAGAAAACTTCGAACAATATTTATTTTTTATTAACTATTTCAAAAAAGAAACTTTGGGATTGCTGAATAACAGACTAGACGAAATAAGAGAGCAACGGAATCATCATAGTCTATAAAAAATATTCTAAAACAAAAAAGAAAGGTGGTTATTGGATTATTTACTGATCTGATCTGGGTCTGATAGACCTGGTATATTTTCAACTTCTTCGAGGGAAGATCAAAATTAATTTCATATTTCCTAGTAGAGCCGTATGCTATATAAAAAAGAAACAAGATGTCTGCCTGTACGGCTTTACATTTTATCTTCATTAGTTTTTTCTTATTTACATCCCTTAGCCTATTTATTATCCAATTAAAGATTAGTAGAAACCCTTATCATGTTATATTCTATATTCTCAGGGTAATGATCCATCAACCTGCTAGTTCTTTTCAGGAGGGACAAACAGTAGAATGTATGCTGGAAGCGAATGAATTACTGAAAATGCGCGAAACTATTACACAGATTTATGCACAAAGAACAGGCACACCTTCATGGCGGATATCCAAAGACATGGAAAGGGATTTTTTTATGTCAGCAGAAGAAGCCCACGCCTACGGAATTGTTGATACGGTAGCGGATTCTGTTTGAATAAAAAATGAGGATAAAGGATTCCTCATAAATACACGATCTCATTTTATCTTTTTTAAATTCTGACCTACGTATACCAAAGATATTTTATAGAATCTAAATAATTCATAATTATCGGGTTAGGATTGATCTAAACCAGATCATTATATATATAACTCACCATGCCAACTATAAAACAACTTATTAGAAACACAAGACAGCCAATCCGAAATGTCACAAAATCTCCCGCTCTTCGGGGATGCCCTCAGCGCCGAGGAACATGTACTAGGGTGTATGTGCGACTCGTTTTTTTAGATAACTAAAATAGACTAAAATTCTATTAATATAATAAGAATTGTGTATAAAATTTATGGTTTCGATTGGTGCAAACCGAATCACTTTAATTTGCAATTTAAGATGAAAAAGACTTTCCCATTGGTAACAAATGGTTATCCATTAAGCGGGAAAAATCCTATTTCAAATAAAGAAAAATTATGCCCTAAATTTTGCAAGAACGGACTAAGAGGGTCAACTACCCAGTTAATCTTCATACTTAAATACCGTTACTGTATAGCTAGATTTCTTTGTGAAAGACCTATTACTAGATATTTCATGGGTAGAGCCCATGAGTGTGAACTGTACAAGTTAACAATAACATTGATTAAATGAAGATTCAATGAAGGAAGGGGCTCCGGTGTATAGAGAGGACCTCACCGTTTAAAACGTAATCATAGAAACGATGGAACCCACCATTTCTTTATCCATTTCTATTTAATTCAAAATGTTTAAAAAAAAGAAAAAAATCGTGGTTGGGAAGGTTATAGTAGCAAAAGCCATTGGAATTATTATTTTATACATTGGAAGAATCCCTTTTTGTTATTAATAGACTAGGAAGGATAAAAGAATAACTGAAAGAAAAAATCAAATAGTTATTCATCAAAGTCTCATTTATTCAATGACCAGAATTAAACGAGGATATATCGCTCGAAAACGAAGGACAAAAGTTCGTTTATTTACATCAAGCTTTCGCGGAGCTCATTCAAAACTTACTCGAACTATTTCACAACAGAAAATAAAAGCTTTGGTTTCCGCTAATCGGGATAGAGATAGGAAAAAAAGGGATTTTCGCAGTTTGTGGATCAGTCGAATAAACGCAATAATTGGCCAGAAAAAACAAATATACTATATTTACAGTAAATTAATGTCTAATATGTACAAGAGCCAATTACTTCTTAATCGTAAAATAGTTGCACAAATAGCTATATTAAAGGGGAATTGTATTGTTATGATTGCCAACGATCTGATAAAAAAATAAAAATTCCCCGGAGACTCAACTCCGGGAAGGTGGTAAAATAGAAGCGATTTGTATGATAAAATAGAATTATAATTCATATGACAAAGTCATCAAAATAAATAAAAAACCGCGCTCAAAAAAAAAAAAAAAAGATTTATTCTTCTTTACCTATTCTATTTTTTCTTACAACGCAAGAACCCCAATTGGATTGTCGTAGTTTTCGAACAAAATATTAATCCACATTTTCATTGAGTTTAGATTCAAAATTGAATTCAATTGAAGAGTAACTCTATTTTTTTTTTTTTTTAAGAACAGTCGTAGTAGTTCTAGTGGTCGACTCGCTTTTTTCAAATTTTTTTTTTTCATTATTAACAAAAGGTAATGAATTTACAAAAGGTAACAAAGATAAAATACGAGCTTGTTTTATAGCAATCGTAATTAATCGTTGTTGTTTTAAGGTCAATCTATTTACGCGTCTAGATAATATTTTTCCTTGTTGACTAATAAATCGATAAAGTAAACTCATGTTTTTATAATCAATTCGATCCCCCGATTGGATCGGGGACAAACTCCTACGAAAAGATTGCTTAGATTTAAGAAAGAGTCGCTTAGATTTATCCATGGTTTTTTTATTCCTATACCGAAAATCCTATTTCTTATAAAAATTTATTTATATATATTCTTAATTTTTTCTATATGTTTGTTAATGTTTGTTATATATATGCTATATAATATAATTTCATTATATATAATCTAAATAATGTTCTATTATATAAATTATATTAATTTATAATTGAATTCAAATTTAAAATATAATTTTTAGAATATATCTTCTATCTGAAAGATTATTTTTCATCTGTAAGGGTAACACACAAGCGATACTTTTCTCTATTTCTTTATCTCTGCGTGAATCATATGTTTGCAACAAAAGGGACAGAATTTTCTCAATTCCAATCGACTAGGCGTATTGTGTCGATTCTTTTGAGTAATATATCTAGAAATCCCCCTTGATTCCTTATTAACACTCTTTTTATCACAATTAGTACATTCCAAAATAACAGTAATTCGGATATCTTTACCCTTGGCCATGCATGAACCTCCTTTGGTTTTTTGATTCACTTAACTCTTCGATTTTCAGATTTGAAGCGAAGAATAAAAAAGGAACGAAAAAAAGTATAAGTTGATAATTCAAAATCAAATTATCAAATATTTTGTTCCAATTAATTGTTTATAGTACAGTAAAAATTCAGTAATAAAATGATTTCGAACTATATTTCGAATCGCAGTAAAGTATTTCATTTTTCATTTAAGTTAAGTATCTTCTATGATATTATTGCCCCTGCCCAAGTATTCCAATTCCATTTGTGGTCTCACTCTATTATAAATAGCAATGGAATTGAATAAAAAATTCAATTCCATTGAAACCTGGCAAAAATTCCTAGTTTCACTGAGGCCAAATCCACCTTTCCCTTTCTTTCCAACTTCTTCTAATTCGAAAAAAAGAAGGAATAAATCACAGATATTTTATTTGATCTCTAATCTTCGTCACACCTTCCAGTCCCAATTACAATAACTAGAATGAAAAAAAGGGGAATATCAATGCATCCGGGAATAAACGATTGATTTCTATCAAGAGACCCGCTAAAACCGCGAACCATAGAGTACTTGCCACTGGTGCCACAGAGAGATATGTTTTTAGATCTCGCATTTCAAATCCTCCTTCGTTTTTTTTCTTGTAATTTGTAATACATAATTACATATAGGAATATGATCAAATAGTTATTTTATTTTATTAATAATCACTTGCATTTGTCGGGGGAAGTCCGAATTCAATTTGAATTGGATAACGATTCATGAGATATTTTTTTTTTTCATTCTATAATATTATTAATAATATTATTTAAACTATATTATTCTATAATGAATTTTCTGAAATTATGAATTTTATTATTATAATATAAAAATAATAAGAATATTGTTTATTATTCTATATTCTATTTTTCATATTTAAAAAAATTTTTGATATTTAGATTCTTTAGTTACTATTATACTCTATATCTATATATTCCCTTTAATTTAATTAAATATTTTTATTCTATAGAATATAGAAAAAGAATAATTTGTAATACATAATTACATATAGTTCGATATTATTTTATAGGATATGAGAAAGTAAAAAAAAAAAAAGAAAAAAATGTGGAAAACAAGACAAAGATTCTTTAGAATGAAACTGGAAACCCATGAACATGGAAAGGGATGTAGCGCAGCTTGGTAGCGCGTTTGTTTTGGGTACAAAATGTCACAGGTTCAAATCCTGTCATCCCTATCCCATACTATTAGTTATTGTATGAGCAGTAAAAATAGATCAATTGAGACGAATTAAAATTGGACATACTAACTAAATAGCAATAGTTATCCATAGTGAATTATCGATAACTATTGCTATTTAGTTAGTATATGCATGCAAGATGTATTAGCATCACATAAAAAAAAATTTTTATGAAAAAAAAAAAAAAGCGCTCTTAGTTCAGTTCGGTAGAACGCGGGTCTCCAAAACCCGATGTCGTAGGTTCAAATCCTACAGAGCGTGATTACATTATTGTTATATCGAATCGAGAATGGCACGGAAATAATGGGATAACAGTCTAATCTAAAGTCTGAATTTGATCTACGTTGTTAATTTTAATACTAAAACAACGAAATAGGAGTAGGAGGTCAATAAACAAAGGAGATGTTACTTAATCAAAGATCCAATTGATCACCACGTCGATATTGTAAATATGCAGTTACAAATAATCCAGCCAAAGTAATAGGGATTAGACCTAAGACGATTCCAAATAGAAAAACTTCAATCATTTGAATTTGTTTGAAAGGAAAAAAAGGGAGGGTAATATCTATCCTTAAATATGAATTTGTATTTACCATGAGTCTCAATCACGAAAAATTGGAAATTTACATGATAAGTAACTATGGAAGATCTAGAATATTTCAAAATTTCAAATCAAATAAGTCGTATCTTATTCAGACTGATAAAAATACCTGCGGTTATAGTTAAAACTGCTAGTAGAAAACCGAAATAACTGGTTATAGTGGGCATAAGGAAACTAAATGAAATATGTTCTTTTTATACATATGTTTATAAAGCACTTTCCTAAGTTTCCATTTTTTTTAGATAAAAAAAAGAAGCAAAAAATACCACGTGAAAGATACAATTGAAAATAATTGATTCATCAATCAATTATTACGAACGAACAAAAAGAAAAATATAGTTACATAGGTACGAAATCAATTCATCATCTTTGACATCTACGCATCCTGTGATTCCAAATCAACAGATTAACTCGTGAGTTTAGTTATATAAACTAATCGAATGAAACTTTTTTTTTTATTTTAGTTTAAAACAAAAGAAAAGAAGAGAGTGACCTTAGAAAGCCCTTTACTTCTTGACTTGCACTTATTAGATTTAGTAATGTGTTCTATTCTTCTAATATATCTAGAACGAAAAGAAAACTAAATAAGTCGAAACTGGGGTTTGTCAGTTTTTTTGTCTTTTCATCATATTTTATTTAAAGATAAAGAAAGATCTATCCTTGTAATTAAACCACGAAAGAAAGAGCCTTAGCCATTTTGTGTCTAATACAAGAACAACTAATCTTATTTTGTTTTGAAGAAAAATGGGGGGTATTAGTTGTTCTTGTTAGTATCTAGACTGCTATTATCGTTACTTTTTACTGGACGACTAACCAATTCCATTTTTTAACAAATGCAAAAAAAAAAAGAAGGGTTTCTAACAAAAAAGATCTTCGACAACCACAAAAAGTATATTTCGAGATTTCACATCTAATTGAATTGTAGAAATTTTATAATTTTCTTCATGAATTATTAGAAACCAATGCATTCGATTCATATTTGAATTGATTCGCAGTTTCTAGTCCGAAGCTAATAATGAATGTGTAGAACCCTCATCTTATACTCTTAAACTTTGAGGAATTTTCTATTCAGTACATCGAAACAACCATCAAGGAAAAAAGAAAGAAAATTTCTAGTACTTAATATCGCCACTGATTATTAAATTTCGTTGCTGTGTTAGAAGAAGGATAGCTATACTGATTTGGTATACTCGAAAGAGACCCTTGGTACAAAATTGACGATCTAACAAA